GTGGAATACCACAAAGAGAAAGGGTACCTAATAAAAAAGCATTTTTTGTAATTGGCACATGCTTTGTTAAACCACCCATAAGAACCATGTTCTGACTTTTATCTGGAGAATATCCAACAACCAATTCCATTGAGTGAATAATGGACCCAGATCCTAAAAACAACAGCGCTTTTGAATAAGCATGAGTAATCAAATGAAATAAAGCAGCCCGATAAGACCCCATACCCAAAGCTAACATCATATAACCCAATTGAGACATTGTAGAATAGGCTAAACCTCTCTTAATATCTTTTTGAGCAAGAGCTAAAGTAGCTCCAAATAATACTGTTATTATACCTATCAAAGCTATTAGATTAATGATGTAAGGTATTACTATAAAAAGCGGAAGAAGACGAGCGACAAGAAAAATTCCCGCTGCTACCATCGTAGCAGCATGTATAAGAGCAGAAATGGGGGTAGGACCCTCCATAGCATCAGGTAACCATACATGAAGAGGAAATTGAGCAGATTTAGCAACCGCACCTGCAAATAATAGGACGGCGTACAAAGTAACAAATAATAAATTAACCTGATTATTATAAATCAAGTTATTGAATATTTTAAACAAATCCCGAAATTCAAAACTCCCCGTTGTCCAATAAAGACCTAAAATACCTAATAATAAACCAAAATCCCCCACGCGATTAGTTACAAATGCCTTTTGACAAGCATTCGCCGCAGTAGGTCGAGTGAACCAAAAACCTATTAATAGATAAGAACACATTCCAACCAATTCCCAAAAAATATAAATTTGGATCAAATTCGAACTAGTAACTAATCCCAACATTGACGTATTGAACAAACTCATATACGCAAAAAATCTCAAATATCCTTGATCATGAGACATATAATTGTCACTATAAATAAGAACCATAATTCCAACAGTCGTGATTAATATTGCCATAATACAAGTAAGTGGATCGATCAAGTAGCCCAACTCTAAAGAAAAATCATTATTGATAGTCCAAGACCATACATATTGATAGATATAACTACTATTTATTTGATCAATAGACAGATAAACTGAAAAAATCATAACTATACTTAACAATAAAACACTCGTAAAGGACCACATACGTCGAAGGTTTTTGGTTGCCGTCGGAAAAAGTAGAAGTCCCACTCCTATTAAGATAGGAATTGGAAGTGAGATGAAAGGTATGATCCATGAATATTGATACATATATTCCATAAAAAAAAGTATATTTAATTCCTAATTAATTTTTCTGATTCACCAGCTCTTATCTCTTTTTAAAAGGATCAGTTAATAAAAAATTTAAATAGTCAAAAGTTAACTAGAATTTTATTTTTCGATTCTTAATTTTTTGCCAAATACTTCAAATATTTCAAGTCATGAAGTTAGAATTGTTCAAATAAGATGATCCACTGAAACTATTAATGAACACATCTAGTTATTTTAAGTAAAATCTTTTTACAATATAGAAACTTCCAATTTTCTTTATTATTTAGTATGCATTACAAAAATTTCCCGCTATAGAGCAAGAGGGAATAATTATACGAAAAACACGTTTTATTTTGGTATCAATCATAAAAGACAGCCTACAGGTTGATCCAGTAAAATAAGACTTCTTTTTATTAAATTCGTTTATTACGAATCATTAAACAATTCATTTTTTTTTTTGACAAAATAACATTCTATATATATTTTATTCTTTGTTCATAATTTTAAATTTTGATAGCTATATTAAGAGTATACTATAATTTAAAGAATAAATGGATAATAAATAGTAAAGATAAAGAACAATTCGTTTTGAACAATAGATGTCTTTCACATCCAACTATAGCAATGAATAATCAATTATAATTTTTTAATGGCAGTTCCAAAAAAGCGCACTTCTATATCAAAAAAACGGATTCGGAAAAATATTTGGAAAAGCAAAGGGCGTCGGGCAGCATTGAAAGCTTTTTCGCTAGCAAAATCTCTTTCAACGGGGAATTCACAAAGTTTTTTTGGGGACAAATCAAATAAATAATGAAACATTGGAATAATCAGAATCGGTTTGACTCAAAAAACAGCCTAAAAAAGTTGGTTTCTAATTTCAATAATTTTTTTTTTCTATTATGAAAATTGATTATTTATATTTATTATAGTATTATAGAATAATATAAATAATTCTATAAGAAATAAAAAATAAACATTTTTTTTTTATCAAAGCAATTATTGGAATTTCCTAATGTTTTGAGAGGATTAATATTAAATTCCTTTTCCTTTTTTTAGGGTATGTAAAAAAAAAAAAAAAAATAAGAAATCTTTTCTTTACTCAATTATAAAATCGAAAATGGTACTTTTTTTTTCTTGTTGAAAGAATAAAAAGAAATACAAGGGTTGACCTTTCTTTTTCATATCTTTGTTTTATCATTTTCGGGATGGGGATTCGTATTTTCCCCATCCCCCAATAAACCAAAAATTTTTTGTGTTTTTTTTTTTTATTAACTATATTCT